TCTGGTTTCATCTTTCTTTAGTTAACCCACCTTTTTCTAAAAGTGCTTGTAGTAATTCTGGGAAAAAGGCTTTATTAATTATTATATTAGCATAGCATTAAGTAGTAAACATTTTACACTAGGGGTTTTACCATACCATAAGTGCAAACATAATAAAGATAACCAAACAAAGATAGTTAGCATAGATAGGAGTCTATCTCCAGTAGGCACCTGAGTAGATCTCTACTAAAAAAAGACAAAGAACACCATAAATGAAAACACACTACTTTGCGTCTACAGACACTTATTTAAACCTTCTAAAACTCAAAAGAGTCGACGGACTCTTCTATTCTAGTCTCCCCGGTCACCGAGGGTGACAGCACGCACAATTAGGGCTTCCTGCTCCGCCCGCAGCACTTGCAGCCTCCTCTCCAAATCCCTTATGTTCTCTCTGGCAGCGCCAATGCGCGCTTCTTTCCTTGCAGGATCCATTGTTCTAACACTTATCAAAAGGCGGTTTAGCCCGCTACGGTGCTCTTGAATTTGATTTTGCAGTTGCCCCATTTCGGCAGCAATTGCAGAAAGCCTGTTTGCAGCATCCATAGCCATACGTGCTAGTACTCAATTTCTTTGATTTTAATTTGATGAAGACACTTATCGAGCCTCCATTTATAGAGTGGTAGAGTAATCTAGCCATGCAGTACGAATTGCATGGCTGGCACAATCTGAGTACTATAACCACGCAGCCTGTATGAACAAACAAACTTTGCAGAACCGTTTCACCTAATCGATCGTGGTGAAGTCAGCAATGGATTCGGCGGATCATCCACGTCACGCTAGGATTTTGGAAGGACATTTACGAGAGTGAGGTGGAGAAAGACGGGAGTGGATTTTTTTGCTCTAACTGGCTGTGAGCATGGGAATTTAGTTTCCGAGCAGAGGGCGGAGAGGAATTTGGTGTTGCAGGATTGATGACCGGGAAAGGGTTGATAATGTGTTGGTTTGTTTTAGCAGGTATATTGGTATGAATGAACATATTATAGATATAGAATGTAGAAGAATCTCGCCATGCGTCACGAATTGGATGGCAGGCACAATTCTTACTAGTTCTCCGCACTACTTTTCTGCAGTTGAATACTATCATGCCTATTTAGTGAAAAACTGGCTGGCTCTGGCTACCTTGCGGAGCAAACAAAAGATCCAAAAATCACACTGCCTGTATGAACAAACAAACTTTGCACAACCAGCTTACGTAGAAAAGATTCCATATTCTACGCCAATAGACTCGTGACATCCATGTACTGAGTCGTCAAATGAGCCACGTTAAGAAAGCCCAAGCTTATACGCATTGGCCCACAGGGTGCCCATCCTCAAGAAGGCCCGAATGAAAGACCCAAGCCTACATGAACCATCAAAGAAAGTACTACAAATGAAGACTTGGGCCTATGCCAATGGACTCGTGACATCCATGCACTGAGTCGTCAAATGACGCATGGTAATAAGACCCAAGCCTACATGCACGGGCCCCTCCAACAAAGTACTACAAATGAAGACTCGGGCCTGTCAAGCCTGCTTTCCTCGATGAAAGCCCACAGAAGGGCCAAAGCACAACAAGAGCCCTACCCATCATCAAAGCAAGCCCAAGTCCATGCAAGAAGGCCCGCTGGATCTGTCCAAATTCAAAGCCCGTCAAAGGTGGCTCCTCACATGAAATCATGAAAAGGATCCGAGCCCATATAGCCTCGGCCCGTCCAAATTATGTTCAGCGGTCTAAACCCAAGTAGCTGTGGCCCATGGGACCCGCAACCAGTCAATCATGCTATCCTTACCTTCCAACCAATCGGCCAATCACGCTATCCTTACCTTTCAACCAACCCCTTCGATTCCGCTTCTGAAGCAGTATATAATCTCGGTCCCTTACCTTGATGCCTACAGCTCAATTTGTTTTCCAGTGATGGCAAGAATCCGCGAAATACTGCTTTTTCTTTTTCTTCTTCTTGTGTTGTTTCTGAATGGCATCATAGCTACACGAGGGAAAGCGATGCTGCCCACTCTGCCGCAAAAGGGGGCCGCTTTCTTCCCCCCCAAAATGCCCGTTCCACCATCAGGGCCCAGCAAGCAGCATAATTATGTTCCGAGGCTGCGTTTCATTCCAGCAACAGTAGTCTATGGTTCAAAACGCCTTGTTCCATCCGGCGCGAATCCCCTCCATCACTAGTATGGTGGAGGTGTTATTTGTATTGCAATAATGAAAAAATGTACGAACACAAATAATGAGCAGACCAGCCCACTTTTATATGTGGGTTATTTTCATAATGTATTTTTGTTTTGAATAAAGAAGCGCGCTCCTGTTAGTGTAACGTAGGTGTCTTTCTCGGTTGATGGATGGGATAAATGCCTATATCGCTTTGTAATGTTATTGTCATGTTGATGCTATATTAAATAATCTAATCTAAACAAGTTGCTCAAGACTTAGTCCCATTCTTTATAATTGTCTTTCTCGTACTGTGTAAACGAACTTCAAGTCTTAATTGTGTACTCAACAGGAAGCGTCACAGCCTAGGTTTGGGCCACCTCCGATGTCGATCTGCAGTAATAGTTTTCGAAAGTAGTTTTCCGAGGTAGGTTCTATTTTAACCTAGAGCGATTTGCCTGCTTCTTTCTAGGCTATAGTTTACCTGTATCATGCAAATGTCCAACACTTAGGTGCTTTCTAAGATCATCCTATATGAAAGATGTATGACATGTGTGGCTAATGAATGACTTGCATGGTATGCAATCTGAACGTCCACAGAGTACAAAAGGTAAGACCTAATAAGAGAAATGAGCTTAGCACAACACGATATGGGGGGATAGAAACCTAATCCTAAAAGGAGAAACCCCATCACTGAACAATCATAGGAATAGAAGAAATAGGTTCAGACCAAGTGACAGAACTCTCTATGAGTTGGGCTACATAAAAGATCCTATTCTAAAATGGATGTAGCTTAACTAAAGCCCAATGCAGGTTGAACTCTATGGAATCTAAGCCTCACTACCCTCTTAGAGCGTTACAAGGAATTTTGGGCCTAATGACAAGAGTTTAAAGTATGGGTTAAACCATAGGTGAAAGATAGCCTACACAAGCTAGGCCTAACACAAGGCCCCATATAGATTCAGCTTAGGGGTTTATGAGAGATTGATTGATGGACCTAAGCTAAACTTATAAGATTGAACCTAAACCAAAGCCTATAGACTGAATTAGGAGAGCAGAGGTTTAATCCAAGACCAGGAAAGCAAGCTATATCGAAGCCCAATGCCAAGCAAAGCCCTAGACTACAAGTGAAGAAATTGGGTTCAACTAAGCCCTTAACCCAACATGAGGTGGAGCCTTAACCCGACACAGGGACCCTATTAGGATAGTGGGCTTAGTCAGCCCAACATAGGTTGTCAACCAAAAAGGAGAAGTTCCCGTGATTTAAGGTTTATATCCTACCCTAAGACGAGAGGATTGGGCTTAGAACAAGACCCATCGGTGGATAAGATCACATCTTCATGACAAGAGGTGTACACGTTAGGCCTCACTCAGGGTAATGGGCCAAACCTAACGAGTCCAAACAAATTGGATCTTATTGTATGACAAAACCACAGATTGGGCTTAATTCAAGGCCCAGAAAAGATGGGTTGAATCCATAAACCGCTCCGTGGGGTCCAATGACTCTCAGAATGGCTTAGAATTGCACACAATTGCTATAACTTGGGTCTAGTCATAATCCTTATGGGCTCAAGTCGTATTGGATCCTAAGTCTCACACATCGGGCTTAATTCAAAGCCCACAACCAATGGAAGAGCCTACAACTTGACCATGCACTTACACACCAACACTAGGCTCTATTCGAAGGTCTCGACCAATTGGGCTTAATTCAAAGCCCTTCCCTATTTATTCTAAAGGTCCTTCTTTTCCCTTTGTAGACGGCTAAGCGCGCTCTTTCTCTTCAACTTGGCAAAAAGCCCTTTCCTTTCCGTCGCTTGACTTCACGTATTGAGTAGGACTCTCGCTCCTGGGCTAGCACCCTACACATCCTACATTTACAGTTGACAAGCAAGTTTCCCCAAATTAAGTTTCCGAAAGAGGAAGGGCCCGAGAGATTGGCTACTACTTTCTACTTCTACAAAAGGAGGAGATTACTTTTTTACTTATGAAAATAGAGTCAAAGCAAGGATGAAATCAAGCTTAGCAGAGTAAACCACTCTATCAGTATAGAGAGCACTCTAATAAACAGAAAAAGGCTCGAGAGACCTGAACCTGTAGAAAAGAAGATAGTAATCTGGAAAGGCTAATCTGGAAGAAGATCAGGTAGGTGATTGATTGTCAAATTCGGATAGAGCTCTACCACCTTCTGCCACTGCGTGGACATCTGCCTCGCCCGCTAACCCCTGCTGTTACCCAAGCTTGGAAGTCGATGTTGCATCGAGCAAGTGAAGTGAAAACTTCCGGGTAGAGCTTTCAAGGATCTCCATTCATTCGCAAGTCACCTTCTTCTCTGTAACACTTAGTCTAGTATCTCGACCAGGTCATCTACGTGAAGCGAAACTGGCACACTTTAGGAAGTTTGAACAGGAAGAAATGCATATAGTAAAAAACCTCCCCGAGCTTGGATTCTAGCTTTGTCCGAGTTGGGCAGAAGCTAGTCCTGCTAAGACGATACACATGTTAATCGAGATAGTTAGAATGAAGACTTGGTTCCTATCTATGGAATATAAAAAAGACTTTCTGCACCATATGGATGAGCGATCTTACTCATATTCATTGATACGGGAATTTCAAGCAAACAAACTGATCCTGCTGGATGAGCAATGTGGTTAATAATTACAGAGCACGCGCATAGAAGCGAGGGGAGTTGGACGGGGATATAGGTTTAAATATCCTCACCGACCGACTGATTCACGGCTTGTCGGATGAGTTCAATGCATACTATTTTATTCCAAGAGCCAATGTTCGAATACCAGGCGCTACTGAGTCTCGACGCTGGCCGGAACTCAGGCGCATGCCCTCCCGCCATTCTCCATCGAAAACCTGTCCTTAAGGAGGGTACTGCCACTGGTTTGGAGCTACTTTCTCTGAACGAGCTCTTTACTAAGAAAAAGGGCAAAGGCCAAAAGCAGGCCTACTTAGCTGGGTATAGAGGGAGCAGTAGATCGTCGATTGAAGAGCCAGCAGGTCAAACTTATTCGTAGAAAGCGGGTTACCGGTAGATGGCACTTAAGAGCGCAAATGGCCAGATGTGCAGGATCCCATGGAAGAAATTAACCTCTTGGACTGAAAAAAGGTTCCTTTCGCGTAACGCGTCGTCCATTCGGCCGGAAAGAAGAAGCGCCGCCCGCTAACTCGGCTCGTTCTTCGAGCTGGAAAGGGGGCCAAAGAGGAGAAAGCTTGCTGACTCAAGAACTCATTCGTCCTTGAGCTTCAACTTGCTGACTTGGTTCCTTAAAACCTATTTCTCCGACTTGGTCTGCTCTCCTTGCCTTGAAGTAGGTGTTTCGCTTTGGTGCTATCCTTCCCTTTGACTCCGATCTCCTCTTTCCTGCTCCATACAGATCCGGAGGGCGAAGTCAGCTTTCTCATCCACCGGGCAAGCGGGTTCCACGGGTTAGGAGGCTGCCTTTAAGTGATAGGGGGGCCCTCATTTCATGTAACGCAAAGGAAAGCAGTGGCCGTTCACTCACTCAAGTTAGGGATGCAACGAAACCGCGGAACTGAAAGCATATATCCGGAATAGGAGGAAAAAGAAGCAGCTTCGGACCCCGGGGCATATACCTAGAAGGCATCTACTAATGTGTTAGCACCGGACGTAGATCGTTTCATTCCCATCTCCTCCGGCCACTAAAGCCTTAAACCACGATCTCTCTTATCCATCCGATCGGTGAAGAGGCGCCTTACTCATTTAGGGGGAGTACCACCTATGCCCGAAAGAGATAGAAGTCCTCGCTAAATGATAGAAGGAGTTTGATGCTCTCCTACGCCGGGTTCGACCGCTGTTAATAAGAGGAGTGACTTCCTTTCCTCGCAGGAACCGGCCGATCAATCTATCCATTCTATTCAGTCCATTCAGTACTGTCTAGTCCCTTTTCGGATATCGGGTGGTCGAAGGGAGGTGAACTAGAGGTTCTTCAAAGGATGGCATATTGCAGCTATCTCTATCGGAAGGCAACCATCGGAAGTTTCATAGAAGAAAAGGTGGAGGAATGAACTCTCATTTATTCGAATCCCTCCCGATCCAAGAACTGCCCTGAAGGTAAGCTTGATAAGTCGAATGCGAGGGATTGAAATACCCGTCTTCGAACCACAGCTTACAACATAGGGCCTCCGCCGATCATGAGACGTGATCAGCTCTACCTGAAGAGGCTCGTCCAACCGATCCTTCCCCCCCTTAATAGGCCGTTTATTGAAACTGGAATTCAATAAGTTAAGTATAGTACGCAAGGAAGGACCTATCTGAAAGGAAGGTAACGGCTGGCACATAGGGACATCGGTTTAAGCTCCCTCAATGGGTAGCTCATCTCATTGGCTAGCTAGCTCATATGGAATAGGTCTCTGGCTTGCTCCTGTCCGCTCTTTGGTTATCTATCGGAAAGGGGCGTAATCTTTCCTTTCTGTCCACAAACAAATGATTTCTATTTATTACCGCGAATCTCTGTAACTATGGCAAACGGTCAAAGCGTTCTGATAAGGGAAGAAGATACGTAAGCCTCTTTTGTCTCTTCAAATAGGCTTTCTTTGAAGGCGTAGGTGTCTTTTAATTTGAAAGTAGTCGGTGCTTTTCCATTTGATTTGCAATCCCCTTTTTCTAGTTATGCAGTTGATGATCGGATATGAAAGAACTAATCTACCTTCTATAAATATAAATAGAAAGTGGCTGCTTTCCGGATTCACAGCTTGAGGTTGTAGGTAACCTAAGTCCAGTCTGATCTGAGGGAAGCAGTCCCAAGTCAGTAGCGAGTACACCACTCTGAGAGCCCAGAAACAAAGATCCCATCCCGTACCCGTAAAGCATAAGAAAAAAAAAGTATTCTCCTTTTTCAGAGAATGTGTAAGCACCCTAGAGTAGAGGGGGAGGCCCATTTCCTAGCCTAGTTTTAAGCAGAGCAGCACCATCCTAGTCCAGAGCAGTACCTCTCTCTATGGGCTCGAGGCAAGACAAGCAGCCCGCTTCGCTTCCTTCGTCTCATTACAGGGAAGGATAGGACCTCGGTCGGTTCCAAGGGTGAGGAAGAAGTGCCATCTGCTTAATCGGAAGAATCCGCTGAGACAAAAGCATTAGCAGAGGCTGAATCAGCTGCATCAGCAAGCGAATGCCTTTCTTAGAATGGTTCGGAAACCCAGTGAGAATCACCTTCTCACCCCGAATCCTAAGATCCAGGGAGGTTGGCTAGAAAGAGAATTTCCAAATCTAAAGAAGAGGCTGAAGCATCAGAATCCGCTGAAACAAAGGCTGAGAAAGCCAATAGCGGGGCTTTTAAGCCACATCACGCTTTTCCAGGGACCGATCAAAAGCTGTTTGTTTTTCGTTAAGAGACTTTTTTCTCTGATTCAAACTTCAATCTTGGAGCTAGGGCTTCATTCTATGGGTAAGGTCAAGTTGATAAGCCGCCTACCTCCTTAATGAAGTTACATTACAGAGGGGCCTCCCTAACTCAAGTTGCTTGTGCCTGCTGTTACCTACCGTAGGACCTCCGTCCCCGAAGCGAAGAAAGAGGAGACCTTTCTCCTGTGTCGAAGGTTGGGTGTTAATGAAAATCACACTTTTTCATTATTTTATTTTGCGGATGGACATAAAAGAAAAGGGTAAGATTTCAAAAAGCTATTTACGTAGGAGAATAAGTCATCGCTCGCGGCTTCCCGCTTTCAATTAGAAGGGCAGGGCATCTTTCTGTTGCCGGTTAGGTTCACCTCAAAAGTGAAATAGGGTAAGCTGCTAGCTCTAACCGAACTTTCGGGTATCTATAAGTCCGACGAAAGACAACCCGCTTCTCAAAGGCGAGGTTCTGAAAGAAAGCAAGCGGTGCACTTAAATCTAAATAGGGTGGTATGGGTGAGAAAGAGAAGATCTAGACAAAAGACCTACTCGATGGAATTAGCCAATGTGTGCTCCTAAAGTTAGAAAACGTCCCGGCAAGAGCTGTCAGAATTCATCCCAGAAGGAAAATGACCCTTTCTCTTGTGCCTGCATTCGCTATTCCTATTCCGCTAAATTTTATGCCTAGCCCCGTCAGCTACGCTTTGGAATTGAGCTACCCAAGCAGACCAGCCCTTCCCGAGAAGAGCCAAAAGCGAAGGAGTTTCAGTAAGTAAGAAGAAGATTAATGATTTATGAAACATACTATTGACAACATGAATCCGCCTAGCAAGAAAGAAGACTCTAGTTTCATCTCTTAATTACTTGATCAAGACGGTGCAATCGATTGAAGACTGAAGACCGGGCACTTAATGTCTAGATTGAGATCGAGATGAAGCTCCAAGTCATGTAGGTTCACGAGAAGGACGTTTGTTTTCTACCATAAACAGAGGAGTTCGGTTGCATTTACTAGGAGAAATCTTTCTCTCAATCGCTGGCAGTTGGACAAGGAAAGGCAAGAGCGAGCAGCCACACCGCGATAAACGATGTCATGATAGGCTTTCCATAACCATCTTTCCCGACGTTGGTAATCAAATCCTTCTTTCAGTCTCACGGGCTCGATCACTGTCCTCTGGAACTTAAGATAAGAGGAAAGCGGTGAGTAGTAACTAGAGCCCACGGCAGGTGCCGCAGACCGTAGAGAGAGTTTTAGTTCAGTTCGCACCGTCAAGCGCTAGTGAAAGTCAGTTTCGGTTAGCGGAGCAGCTGGAAGTCGAGGATTACTTTCAAGCAATAAGTAGGCGCAGTTGGAAAGCGATGCGCTCAAGCCTTTATGGAGAAATAGGTAGTAAAGAAACTCTTCTTTGCGGTGAGCGGTACGTCTAAGTTCCGGGAGTCGCAGATCCATTTTGATTCCGGTAGTGGAAGGCGAGATGTAGGCCTATCGAAAGTGAAGCTACAAAAATACAATCCGATTCTCGTTATTCAAGCGGTCCCGAAAAGCATTATATGCTAGACGGACGAATCCGTTCACTGCTTATTTCGAAAGTGCAGTGAAACTGTAAGCCCCTATTTTCATTCTAAAACTCACCACGGGCACGCGATTGCAGGTCTGGTGAAAGACAACTAGTGTATGAACAAGGGGAAGGGTATTTTGGTCATAATCCACCTACCGCCTTGGTCACCGGAAGGGTTTCATTTAAATCCTTCCCGCCCAGCAGTTGTATAATGTTGGTAGCGATGGGACCTAAAATAAGGCCGATCAAATGTCAACAGAAAATACAACTGCACTTTCCTAAATGGGATAAAGCCATGGGGTGGCGCCGTGGTTTGTCAAACCCGGTCTTCATTCAAATAGAAGCGTCCTATCTGAAGAAAGTGTGGAAGTCAGAGCAATATCACACCAATGACGGTGTGACCTGCCATGATGCCACGTTGCATCACTCGAGCAGGTATGAAAGCTAGAGGAGCAAGTCCCCAGTCGAAGACTAAATTCTTATAGGTTAAACGCCATCTGAGAGTGAAGACCCAGTCACCACAAATTCACAACTCCTGTCTAAACATCCCCCCTTTGAGCTTCAAAAGAAAATCAAAGGGACGACGTCTATTAGACGGTGGATGAAGCAAGGAGCAGGCTTGGGGACCAGAAAGATCTACAAATCAAAAGACCAAACACAATAGTCTATAATCGGTCTTTACTGTAGAACAACCAGTCCACCTGGGACTTAAATCTAGTTTTTATCTATTAATCACAGATCTCAGCCATCAGGCAGATCAAAGTATCCGGAAGGAACAAGAGAGGACGACCAGCCATCCACATTCTGGCCCCCGATCAATCACAGCCGCTTAGCAGCTACGTCACCTTTCGGGAAGCTCACAATCCGGACTTGAACCACCAAAGTCTCCCTTCATGACATGAGACGCGGTGAGACGTCCCATAATCACAAAGGGTCAGAACCCTCTATAAAGAGAGCTCTGAGCTCCATGCACCGATCTAGGGACCCCCCATACATCTGATCGAAGGCTGTCTCATCAAATAAAATATCAATAATATGATGAGGCACCACGCATGGTGGTTCACATGGAACAGATCACATTTGATCTTAAAATATTCCACTGTGAAAACACCAAGACCTGAAGCGAGTCACTGCCCCAGGCCCCTCTAATCAAGGCTGACAGACAATCAAACCATCTAGTCTGGCAGAACTGATAGAGAACCTGGTAAGGCCAAAGAGACCATAGAATGACATGACCAGCAGCTCTCCCTAGACACCCTCCTTCGAAGTGTCAGATAGAGAGAGTGAATACATCCCAGTTTTACACTTCGGATGTACACACAGGTCATACACGAAGGACCTCTTGAACAGAGAGGTATGAGTATATTGGAGGCTAGACTAAGATGGTGGAAGGCATCTAGTTGACAAGGGTGTTTAGAATACCCTTCGCCATGCAATGACTGGTGTTTGACGTCTGTCCCTATGTTCGTTTCGGATATAGCACATCTCTTTTTTAATCAAAAATACGGGGTTTCGTGGCTAAAAAACGGAACACTAAGCCAATCCTTGACTAACCAAGGTATGTCAATTCAATTTCTCCACTGGGTCCCTCCGGGTGACCAACCCAGATACTTCGGAAGCGTGAAATTCTGTTGTTTCCAAACGTCATCTGTGAGCAAGGAAGTCAACCTCACTCCAGTCACCACGGGCCACAACTCCTGTCTAAATCCTACAGTCCGGGAAAAGAGATGAATTGTAGTTCTTTCGATCCCTCCGAAGAAGAACCGAAAGGCTTTCCATCTTTTTGCAGGCTAACGGGCGTTTCGTCGTTCCTGAACCGGCAAGGGAAGCTACTGGCAACCCATCACCTTCCTTTAGTCAAACAAGTCAATGGGAAAAATACCCCCAGCATCTCAAGTTCTTATGCGAGGTCAGTCCAGTTACGGGTTACAGGTAAGCTCATGAATGCCTTAGCTAAACTTGAGTTCCTACCTATTGAAAATAATAAGTGAGTGAAGTTAGATGAGGAGCCGGATCCACATAGAGCTCACCCGGACTGACTTTCCCGATAGCTACATCGATAGATGTTCCCACTACGCGCTAACTAGCAACCTTTATTCCTGCTTTTACGTCTTGCCTTTGCTACTTGAGAGAATGCCTTGGACCGAGACCGAAAGCAGCTGACTTGCTTGTTATGCCATTTCCGTTAACTACAACGAATGAACCACACAGAAGCGATTTCGAAGATTGCTATACGAGATGATTTGCTCCTGTATTGGTTTGTCAAAAAGTGGTATCCGGCCTTAAGAGAGAGATTTCATCCCCTCTGCTTGCATTCCCCTGAAAGCATTCTGATTCATGTGGACCGATGCCCATAGCCAGAGAACAATTCAAAGAAATCGATGAATGTGTCCAGACCAGAATAAGCGCTAGCAGATGAGATTGGACCTATAGACTAGGCACCAAAGCTGCACACGAATGTTGGTGGAAGGCTATAAGGAAGCGAAGGAACTTTAGGGTAACAGCCGGCTCATGACCCGAGGGTGGGGTAGGCTACTCTCAATAGTCACTCTGTCTCTAGAAGCCCACCAATTGGAATGCTTGACTTTGACTCTATCTCGCTATTCAATACAATAGGAAGGTGACTGTTCTAGATCCGCCTTTGTTGAAGAAGGGCTCAACAAGAGAGTAGCGGTCGGTGTGAACTCGTCTCTCTGGGGGTTTCCCTTGGTTTCGGTGAAAGCTCAATACCATCTCCTCATGTTCACAAAGACAGTTGCAAGAATCTACGGATGCGGAAGAATGAATATATGCGGCTTCTTACTGCTACTAGCACTAAGATAAGACGAATTCCGTCTAGTAAGCCTAGAGGTCTTACAGATGCTGTTGAGAATCGTCATTAGGAAAGAAAGGCTGCCCTTCGTGCTCCACAGTCTCATATAAATAGGTAAATGGCATCTTACTTCTGCCTAATCAGTGCAATCCGGTTCAGTTCAGGAAAGCAGGAAAGTGCTAACAGGGGCACAAGACTAGCATTCGATGCTTCTTCTTCATTTCCTTCGACACCTTCCATGTGAAATCTCCATTCCTCAAGTCAGTGCCACAGCTTCTTAAAATTCAATAGCAAAGGATATTCACCCAACAGCGGCAACTGCTTGAGCTGATACGCAAACAAGACCAGAAAGACCGGTTACACGTACACCAACAACGGCTACTCTTTCTTCTCTCTTTCACTCCTTCAAGGCCTCTTTCAAGTTAGTGAAGTGTCTGGACGGACCGTCATTTAGAGTTTTAGTCATTGATTTAATGGAAAGTACTAGTTCAGTGCTGGAAAAGTCAGATGCTACACACATGGGCTGGAAAGTCTCTCCTTTATGTTCTTTACATTACAGTTGACCGACTCAACCCATCATTTCTACCGGAAAAATTTCCTACATATCAGACCTTTGAAGCTGGAGCTGAGCGAGGATCGGATTCTGAGACTCGAAACAACTCGGCACTCGTATCGGTGAAATAACGTTTAATAGAAAGACCTGGAAATCTATGCTTTCTGGCTCCTCACTTCCGGTCGTTGCTCCTCCCCTTTTTGTTTTCTTTGATTTACAAGCTGGAATTGAACCAGCATCTCAGGTGGCTTTCCCGGCGCACTTCCTGATTGTGCTATTTTGAAAGTTCGTGAGAGTACATCTGGGATTTGGTTATCGAGGTACAAGAAAGATGATTGTGGGAACGAGTAAAGGGTTCGCTACTAGGAAAAAAAGATTCAATCCAGCCCCAAGCGTACCTGGGGCTAACCTGTTTACCGGATCCTTAGATTAGAGGTCTGCCCGTCCGGCGGCGGTCCCTCAAAATCTTTAATTACGGCGGCACCCCGATTTTCTGAATGCCAGCTTCATTCACTAGATGTAAAGCTACCTTCCTAAAGATATGGGGGAACCCACTAACCCGCTTTCCCCTTCCCCCCGCGATGCGGGGGCCTCGTTGTCGCCTTTGGCTTCAACTACTTTTGCTTCCGGGAACAGATAGCTTGCTGCCCAAGTTTACCTCCCAAAAACAAGCCATATAGCAAGCGCCTAAAATCGACCCGGGGGGGTCCCTTATCCCGGTTGAATACTCCGTTCTTCCGCTCAAGCAGTCTTCGGATTAGCTTTTATTTGGAACAATCGTTAGGCCTACCTCCTCTTCCATCCTGGATTTGCCCTTCATGATCCCTTATTTCATTGAAGGCGGAATTTGTCGCCGGGGCGGGTTTCCCCTGAACAACTTCTTTTTCAACCTCAAGTTGTTTGACTAAGTCAAACTTTTGGCCTGTGGTGGATACGTTGAAGTCTTGTTCTACCCCTTCGCGAACTGAGCACATGCTTTGGCCTTCCCCGAGATCGCCCTTTCTTTCTCTCAAATTCTCCTGAAGGAGCTCCTCGGTTACCTTTGACTTGAGACTTTCCCCTCGCAATAACAGCAGACGCAGATATAGCTGCTTTCCTCAGTCATAGTCCTTGCCTTGGCTTTACGGCTTTACGAGGGAATACGACTTATTGACTACTAGAACTCCTGCCGGGCTTAGCTTTTATTTAAACATAGGCGATGAGAGAAAGACAGAGGAATGCATAGAAAAACAGAGATTCAACTCACCTTAGATACTTAGAAGCAGGAACTAAAACTAAGAGAGGAATCTCATTCGTGAGCCCAAAAGGGAGAAATTCATTCACAGAAGAACATTTGCTCGGGAAGAACATCCGCGCACTCGGAAGACTAAGCAAGAATGAAAGTTTCTCCTCCCGGATTCGAGTCTCCTTCTGCTCCCAAATGGCAGCCATTTCTTTCGATCCAAGCCCGTCTTCCGCGAGGGAAAGAGTCAAGTCGCTCCCCAACAAGTGAGCATTCCGCTTCTCCCCTCCCCGTTCCTGTTTCCTAATCTGCATTTGCGGGTTCTCGCCTGTTTTCCCGCTGCTATCAAGTCTAAATTCTCTCCTGCGAGAGTCGAGGAGCATTCTACTTCCGACTGTAAGCCGTTGAAAGGACGAAGTGCAAGTTCTCCTTTTGTCAAGGTTCTACCTCTGTAAGCCTTCAATCCGTTTCTGGTTCCCCAAGTACGAAGTGAAATCTCTCTTTGTGTGAGGGAGCCTTCCTCTTCTTGCTTTCCTCGCTTTCACTCCCTTTCTTTCTATTTGATTGCTTTTCTGCTGGGTGCATATTCAACTCCCTGGTGTACGTAACCTGTCTTAAGTTGCTTCTCCGGCCATTTGATTGCGAATCTTTAGTTTTGAGGGCCTGACGAACTATCTCCCATCGAGGTTCTTTTTACATGCCTTCTCCGCCTATAATATAAGGAGGTCCCCTTGAAGAAGAGTATACTAGCTGCCCGGAAATAGCAAGAACGTCCGCTCGAGGAACTAGAAGGACAACACAGGTTTGGTTCGAGGTTCTGTCTTTTCACTTAGGCCACTGAGGCCTAGGAGACGAGACGTATCAACAGCTCTTTTTCTGTAACCATAGTCTGAGGCTGACCCGCTACTAGCATGAGGGGAACCCCTATGCGATTTGATCTTTACACTTTGCCTTGGCTCCTTAGATAGAACTCAGGGTGTAACCACTTAGCCCCGGGAGCACAGCAATAGGAAGAATCAGAAAGAACAGCAGCTCTAGCGCCTATACCTGTTCGGATTGGGGCGATGCGGACGAAGAACCAGCTGGGGTGGCTACTTGGCCCAGGATTATAAGGAGAGATACCCCAAAAAACCACAAATTGAAGACTCAAACCAGACCCACACTTACCGAAGGGAGTCACCCAGAGGCGCGGAGGGAGAGACTTGGAGAAGCAGACTCGAAAGAGGGAGCAGAAAACTCACTTGACAGATCAGCCCGGCTGGGATTTGTTTACCGGCTTGAATGAGCAAGGAGAAGGCGCCTTGGGGAGCAGAAACTTGCTACCTTTAAAGGAAGATGAAAAGCTAGCAAGCAGACTAACCCCCGGGCTTGGATCCAACTAACTGGCTTGCAGTTATAAGCGGAAGTAGACTGTAAGAGTAGAAACCTTAGCTTAGACCTTTACCTGACCAGGAAAAGAGAGTAAGCCGACGAACTCAACCGCGTGGCTTTACGGTAGGAATCCCCCTTGTGTAAGGATCGCACTTGTACTCGCTCTGATCGGTAACCCATCTTAGACCTGGGCAATGGGGATTATTGAACAGTCCCCGGTGTAGCTTAATATGAATCCTACTTTGGCAGGAGAGACTTGCTACCGGACACTGCCCCGCGAGTAAAAGGACGACCTGCACGTCTTGTCTTTGTGCGCGTAAGTAGACCGGTGTAAGTAGAACCTGGTTACTTGCTATGATAGTTAACCCCGTGAAGAAGTAGGAACTGGTGAATAAGAACCAGTCCCGAGTATTTTTGCTTCGTCATGCTGCTTGTGCGAAGTAGGAACTTTCCTTTCGCGATCCACTTTGCCGATCTTCCTTTCTTGTAATAGGTCCCCCAAGACGCCATATCCGGGGTAGGGATTGGGTCCCATAAAGCGAGGAGGCCCGGTAATGCTGCCCGTAAGCCCTTTAATACAATACAGAAGTGGAAGGCCTGTCAAAATACCCTCACTGTGGGATAGTTCATGAGTCCCTCCAAACTTACGATTTCAAAGCGCAAGACTGTCCGACTAATCGATTTAAGCCAGGTTAAGTCCCCCGTTATTGTCCCAGTGCCCGATGATCACCTCAACCATAACTAGGCAAACCCCTTTTGTCAATGTGACATTGGTAGTATAAGGATTCTCCTTGGTATCCGGAGTAGTAGGAGCCCCTGTTGTAAGGATCACCTTTGCCTTCTTCCTTTGGTACCGCTAACCGCCTTGTATTGTGGTAAGGAATGCTCCTCGCCATGTGTAGTAGCTCCTTTTCTTCTTGATTCTCGAACCAGAAGTCAAGTTCTTTGATTGGTTTTCGGCCGCTTCCTCTCAGGAGAGAGCAGCAACTGATTGACTTTAAACAGTGTCCTTCTCACTCAATCGAGAATTGCATTCCAACCCTTGCTTCCTTACCAGCAATAAGAGTAAGAAGAGAATCAGACAAATAGAACGAATCTCTTTCGAACATGGATTCCCGTACACCATCCCTGGAGTGGCTACCCCTGCTTAGTGAGATTCCCTGCTTCAGTCTTCAGTACCTGTCATACCGAGATGCTTGCTCTGTTCACTGCATGCATCTCAAACCGCTACTGTCTCATACAAATAGAATCATTGGACTTGGATACTTGTCTCCTTATCTACTTAGCGATTCTCTTATCACATAGTCCATGGAGAAGGAACTAGAACAAGACTAAGATCAATTCATTCATTCGCCTACCCTTGATCTATTTATGAAACATTCTCCTGCTTATCGAGAAAGGGCTCTTTCAGCAGCTAAGTCTAGTTCTTTTGGCTCACCCTACGGCTATTAGTAAAGAGAAAAGAGCTAACGAGCTAGGAAGAAGCCTAGCTCTTGTACCGCTGCTCTCAGGCTTTTGATGGCCAGGTAAAGTAAAGGGGATCCAAGACTTCTTTCGGGCTTTCCGCTCCAACCCACATATCTGATAAGGCCATTCTCCCCTATACAAATCAGTGGTTTGGGGTCCCTAACCCAGTAGTCAGTACGATTGATTTTCTTGCATAAAGAGGGGTAGCAAAGGTTATTTTTTCTGAGTCTCTCGTGCTAGTGCCATGATGAATGAACAAAGCAAGGGTAGGCATGCCCGGGAAGGAAGTTTGTTCGAACAGTTGATTTACGGGCCTATGTTCTAAAGATCAGACTGAGTGCCTTCTCTTTACTAGTTGCTAGTAGAATGATGAATGATGATGCTACGTCGTGTGCTTACTCACCTTCGGCGCTTTCGGCATTCCTTGCCTTGGTCGTCGTCTGAACCCGCGGGATTAGAGGTAGAACCGCTACTGCTTGCAATCCCCGGTTCAGACCGCTGCCGTTTGCGTTGAGAGCGAGGACCGAGATAGGGAAGTTCATTAAGCCTACACTAGGCAATTGGACGAGACTCTTACTGGGACTCTTCTATTCCACTATTGATTGACTGACCGATACAAAGGACTTTTCCACCTTGGTGCATTCCTGACCTGACTTGGTATTCTCTTCAGTCGGAGAAGACTGGCTACCTACAGTAAGTTGAGAGGATAGCATAAGCTAAGCAGCCAAAGCAGAGTAGGCAGCGAAGGAAGCCGTCTCCTTATTCACTAGACTTTCAGTAAAACAATGACTATTGCTGCCCGGGTTATAAGGAAAAGACTCTATCAACAGATGACAGAGCTAACTTAGACAGCTTGAAGGACAGGTTTTGATCCGTGTGCCGAGTCTGATCTTTTCTTTCGTGTGATGGATGAAACTAAGTTTCCCATTGAAAATGAGTGTGACAAGTGCGCCGATCCAGCCGGTATCGAGAGCTCTAATGATCATGGCGATGAAGCAAACTAGGTAACCTTAAGAGGCCTGGCCTACTTGCCCCCTAAAGTAGAGTTAGTGCTATGTACGTCATACATACTAGGCGAAACCACCAGACCAAATAGTATAATACTTCGGGTGCACAAGTAGCTTAATCCTGATTCAATTAGGGCTTAGGTGCTTAGTTGCGAGTCTCCTGCCGAGCCTCTTCCTTGTTCCTTAGGCTGCCCCTTGAGGGCGCATTAATGAGTCGATGCTGTTACGGCTTTACGAGGTGGAGATATCTAGGATTGAATTCCTGTGGATTGATGTAGCTTTCATTCTGAGGTAGCTCTTTCGAGAGCTTCCTTGGCAGCTCGTGTGTAATCGAATTCTGGTTAGAGGGTCTTATCTTACTATTTCCTTGCTAGAAGCACTACCGGAACGCTTTGAAGTCTCGCAAACTCCATTGCTTTGCTTGAGCGAACCACTATGCTTGGCTGCTTATGGCGCTTAAAAAGTGGCATAATTTAGTTACCTGGTTGAATGAGATTCTTAAGACCTTTGTTTAGGGAAGGAAAATGGGCTACGAAGCCTCTGTTCAAAAGTAGATAGGGGGCAAAACAAAAGTAAGTAGATCAAAACCGGTAGTCTGCTAGCGCTAATACTAGGCCTTCCGTTCCGATTCAAGCTTTCCTTTCTTATGGTATGGAGCAGGGAATGTTCTCTTATGTCTATTCCTTTGATACGTCTCCAGACGCCGGCGGATGAAACTCTTCTTAATGTTGATTCGGCGCCTGAAACGGCTTCTGATTTGGCTTACGATTCGGATTCGAATGGAGATGCTACTTCGGGATCCCTTTTTTCGAAAGAGACTGGATCTGTTGGCCTCCTCCTTTCCTAAAATGCTGGATCGGATATCGGATATCGAATTTAAGTACGCACGCGAAGAGCGATCCTTCTTAGCCCGTTCATGAAAGTCCTTTGTTACCTAGTTTAAATCCTAAATCCGAATCGGAAAGATCAGGTTCGAGATGGCAAGTCCGGTTAGGGCAGGTCTGTTACTACCTATCTTCCTTATACGAAGGACAGGCTCCTTTATCCATCCCTTTTTCAGAAAATTATCCCTCCCTCCTGGGGAAAGCTACTCGATCTGCTAAGCAACCAAGCTACTCTATCCATCTATCCATATTGGCTAGCCCTCTTCCTGTTTTCGAGAGAACGTATTTCATTCTGGAGAAAAAGCATACGATCTCGTATGAGATTTGGATCGATAGCTGGCATATGTTCCCAGAACGCACCCAGCATTTGCTCTCGTTGGAGCTTCTCGTTTTCCACCTGACTTCTTGCTCAATTCTCTCAAGTCTTATAGTGAGATCCATGGCTACTCAAAGCTCTTTCTTGCCGACTTCTAAGTTTGGCCCCGTCTCTATTTGGCAAAGGTCGCCTGGGTTTTTTTATTGCATGAAAAAAAGAGGAAGCATAGACAAGAGCAAGAGCAACGGTTTACTCGGTTGAAGCAATAGAGGCATAAATCAAGCTAGCAGCAGACCTCGTGGCAAAGCTATAAGTCACAAATTTTATATCAATAGAAGATCCCGTGCCTGCAGGATACGCTTACCCCACAGCATAACAGTGAGAAGCACCAATTGAGGTTTTTCCGGAACCACCAGCAGAGAAAGCAGCGGAAAGGAAGGTAGCAGTAGTTTAAGAATGTAGCTGACTAAGTTCCAGCAGCGAATTCAATGGCAAATCTAGGCGTGGATCGAGATTTAGTCCATGTTCGAGCGCATGCATTAAAGCCAGAAGCAAAGGTAGAGGTAGCGGGTTCACCCGTTGATTCAGAACCAACAATAGTTGATTGCATACCCAGTTGTCCTCGTTTACTTAGATTCAGTTGGAGCTCAAAAGCTTGTTTCAACATCCGAGGCAATTCGAGTACCGGAGCTCGCAGCAGAGCCTGTGGCAAAGGCAGACTTTTTGGTTAAATTTCCAGTTTCAGTTCGAGAACCAATGCCAGTGGATCCCACAAAGGTAAAGGTTGGAGCAAAGATGGCAGCAGCTGGAGCAAGCATAGTAGGTAGCTAGAGCATAGGCAGAGACAAAGCAAGCGCCAGGGTGGGAGGAAAAAGAAGGAAGCTGAGAAGGGCAAGGCAGGGAAAGAAAGGCATTACCAGAAGGAAAGTAGTCCAACTCAATGTCTTACGCATCAGTGGCATTTGAATGAAAGCAGTAAGTCAGTGGCCAAGAATCATCGATTTTGGAGTTACCGGCTCAAGGCAGCTCATGGGAATTTCTTTAAGTAAGAACGATCCCCAGTGTCATCCTCTTCGTCTTCTCGAAAGGAAGCGAGTGACGAGAGGGTAGCAAAGAGAGGACCACTCTTTAGTAAGATAGCAGCCAGAGTAGAACTTATTCTCTCCATTCAGAGAGAGTAGAGCCCATTCCTTCATATGCTTACAGTAGTATAAGGAGTCCGTTCGTGCCTTCCCCCGGAAGTCACTTCACTCATGTATGTATAGTGCATACGAGAACTCTTATAAGTGTTGGTTATAGTTCTTATCTCTAGTTGAGTTAACTGAGTGGTCTTCCGCCCACTAGTAGTAGGGACTTTTTTCACCTTTACTTAAGGCAAGCCTATTATATTAGAGTCCGTATAAGTAAGGTAAGGTACGCCCTCCCTTTTCTATTAGGGAAGCTAATCACTTTTCCATCGTCTGGCATTGGCTTAGTTCATTCTCCACGCGGGAGGCCTTACGCGACATTCACAAGCTAGCCCTACTTATGATTATGATGGGGTAACTAACCTATAAAATGGTCTTTCTATTGTATGGGCGAATTATCTTAAGGAAAGCTTTCTGGCTCTCGTGTGAGCTAAAATACCTTGCTCAGAGAGAGACCCGGTAGATGTGTGCATCAGTACAAGGCTAGAAAGCTAAATAGATAGGGGATTACCCGGCTTGTTCTTAGATAGGGCAAGTGCTCTAAGAGTGAAGCTAAGGAAAAGGAGTAAGCCCTATTCACAGCGTCTGCTCTGCCTCTATCATCTACGTCAATTTGTGATTCCCAGCCAAGGAGGCGCGAAGGTTTCTTTTATCGGCCGATTCCCCTTTCGTCATAAGGCGTAGGGCTCTCTTGGAAAGTCATCCGATCCTGCACTACCTTTCCTTAGCCTAGGAATGCACTTTCTCCAGAACCGGAAAGGTGCCCCACAATATAGACTATTAGCCACAAGTGGGAGTCTTCTATCAGTTTAGTACTCTCCGTTCTCGCTTTCTTCAACAGTAAGGACTTACACCATCCGGGGACCGGCTTAGGCTTTCGCGAAAGCACCTTTTGGCGGAGGCTTCTCATCAACTGACTCTTACTGAAGATTAAGAAAGAGATAGAAAGAACTCTTCTAAAGCACTGACTTCTTCCCTTTCCCTACGCTCGTGCCTTCCCCAGAAAGCTCAGATGCGAAGAAGGGACCATAGCCCTAGTTCGGGTTCGGTGCGATAGGATGAATAAACCCGAAAGCATTGATTGAGGGTCTCCTCTTTCCTTTCTTTCTAATCCGAATCAAAATCCATGTCGCCCTCCCTAACCCTAGTTACTTTAATATCATACCTGGAAAGAGTCAACGTCAAGCCAGAGCTAGTCTAAGAGCTAGCGATTCTCACCCTAGGGTTAGGTATCATAATAGAGTCAAGTAGGACAGAACGATTAGCTTAGCAGTGAACAAGAATCATTCAATCAGCTCCAGAGCTGGGAGTTCTCCTTCTTCTTTTGCTATTTCAAATAGGAGGTCTTATGAATCGAATGAAGAATAAATTCACTTAGATAGAGATAGAGGCAAGGCAGAATAAGCGATGTTGGAGGCAGGGCTCCTAGAAGAGAAGCTCATACCCGTCGAAAGGGAAATAGGTAGGAATTATTCGCTAAAAAAAGAGGACAGGTGCGCAGCGGTTCGGAATCGTAGCAAGTGACATCTTCAATCAAGAAAGACCTGGCTCAAGGGAAGATAGTTCCTTCACTTCCGGGCTTAAAGAAGCGAGTGACTCTCGCGGGTATCTATCAACATATAGAGATGTCGCCCCTGTCGCTGCACTTGGAGGCCTTATCACTGTTGGTGCTTTTCATAGCGTAGTAGAGTAGCCAAGGGCGTAAGCTAAATTCTACTCCTTTTCTCTGGGGTTCGGAAGAATAGAATCTTTTGCCCTTCGACTCCGATATTATCTTATATTATAGAACGGCAATATCCCCTGCTGCTGCCGTTGAAGGAATAAGGGCTACTATTGATGACGTAGAGTGAAGGCGATATGATATAGCCAGGCCAGGAAGGATCTGAGTCGGCATTACAAGGATAGAGGTTACAGGGAAAGACTAGGTTACAGAATCAGCTGCTATTGGAATGCTTTCAAAGGGTAGAATTTCCTTGCTTCTCATCGAGATTGCCTTTGTCTTCAAAGCTTCAAGGGATGATGCTTGAACTCTTGTTCTCAAGGTAGCTACTGACTCTTGGAAAGGTATCGAAGTCACTTCCGGATTAACTGATTAAGGAGTTCCAGGCGTGAGTTAGCTTAGGTCAATCCCTTTTTGAACAACCTCTTCTGATTAACTTCCTGAATCACCAGCATTGGCTTCATTCTTACCTATGATATTCCCAAGAGCGGATTCGATAGCAGTAAGACCGGTTACGCTTACACCAACAGCAGGTAGGCAAAGGCAAACAACAGATATGGCTAAAGCACCGGTAAGACCAAGAGCGAAAATGAACTTCTATGCCAAGAGCGTCTGCGTTGAGGAGATCTGGGTATTCTAACCGGTGGTAGAGGACTGGCAATTGAATTACTAACCGCAGTTGCTGTACTAGCACTTCAATTAGCTGTGATAGTATCCGTTGGTGCCGTTGTTAGAGTGAGCGTTCCCGCTGCATCGAAAATAGGAAAGTCTTCAATTAACCGGTGTAAGCCTATCCACTCTTACTATGAGGGGTTCCGGTGTGCTAGAATCAATGGCAGAGAATGCGCTGTGAGGAAGAAAAGGCCTCTT